GATTTCCAACCTTCTGTGAACTTTGCTTCTCTTTTATGAAATTTCTACTTTTAAATTGAAGCAATTTCTATCAATTTATTTTCGACTTCCTTAATCGAACATGTAACAGGGGTCTTCCAGGTTCTACTACTTTCATTTACGAATCACGTATAAACTTATATTTAAATAATAAGAATCATCTTTCCCCTTTTTATGTACCCGAAGACTTCTACCGCTCACCTCAGTGGAGAAAGATATTAATCCTCTTTCAATGAGGAATTCCATTAAGGTAGAACCGAACTGGTAATATTGAACTTGATTTTTCTCATCTTTTTCATCATTCTTTTTCTTATTCCTGGTCTTTATTATCTTTGTGTATAAAGGTCTTTCTCGTCACATTAGACGAAAAATCTGCTTTTTTCTTCTTCTTTCTTTCTTCGTTACTTTGTGTGTACTAATAGGGGTTCGATTGATATTTGATCTATTGATGTTTCAGATGGTTAACGTAGCTAATTTAGTACTGTATTTCTCTATTTTTTATAACATGGCGGGGGCGGGCCCTTCAAGACTTTTGGCTCCCGGTGATACAGATACAGAGAGCGGATCTAGAATAAGAAGTATCCTCGGTTAGCTTTGTTGCTGGTCAGCCTCTCACTTTGTTCGAGTCACTTCTATCCTTATGCCCTTACACGAGACGCAGACAGCGATCTTCTTACTGATAAAAGTCACGTTTAATGATTCATATGTAATCAAGAAGGAAGGGGATAAAACTGGCTAGAAAACTTCCTTGAAAGGGCCCCCTTTATTGCTAGTTTATATGGAATTTCGGGGCTAAATCCCGATACGAGAAAACTAGGCCTACTGGAAATGGCACTGAGACAGGCGCTTCTTCTGCGAGATTTCTCCTTATAGAAAAAAAAGGTCAAACCGTGATTCTAGCTTAGCGTCCGAGGGTGGGCGAGGCATAAGCCTTTAAGCAGCTGCTCCAAAAATCCCCTTTAAAACTAGGGGGGACTCTTGCTCCTGTCACTGAGACTTGCTTTATCACAGGATGGAATCTGTCCGGACTTGATTTGATGATCTGCCCTTTCCATGGGGCACAGTTAGGGACGTAGGAACTTGCTGGCTATGGAATTTATCCTAACTTTATTAACGGGAACTGACTTGCTAGGGGTAGGGCTGAGGATCCAGCATCCCAACCAGAATTAGAAGGGTGCTCCAATTCGAAGCGTGGGCTACTAAGGATTTTATATCCCATTTCGGGGAGAGTCTTCAATAGTGTTTTGGAATTCATCGATATCATAGTCAAAATTTATCAGGTACTATAACGGATAGAGCCCTTTCCGATCGTCCAAAGAAAGAGAAAGAATTTTGATAGAAGTAGTTCGTTCGCACGAGGACACTAAAGAAAGCAGCTCTAACTCCAGAAGCTAGTCTAATTCTCTCGGATCAATTCTCGATCCCAGCCGCATCTCATATAGAGAATAGATTCCCTTTAACACTATTGTGCCATATCAATACAAAGGCGAACCAAGAAGGCTTGATCTGTTCAGTTGGGATTAGCTCCTCTAGGCAGGTAAGATCTTCTACTTCTTAGAATAGGAAGGAAGAGACCCAACCACTAAAGATTCTGCTCTGACTGATAAAGGGAGGTTGTATAGTCCCTTCACTCGAAGAAAGTAGGTAATCTTTCTATTCTCCTGAGCGGGACTCAGGGATATATATATATATCTTTTTTCTTTTCTATACCGATACCGGCAGGAAAAAGTTGCCAATGGACGGAGACAGAACGAAGGGACGAGACTTGAGGGACACAGCAAAGTAGTACAATTAGCTTTCTGTTCGTTCAGTCGGATAAAAGGACTTCTGTTCGGTGGAGGATACGCTCTTTTGGCTAAGTAGTTATTGTCCTAGGGACTACAGCTCTATTTTCCTTTATTACCTTCCAACTCTTACATCCGAGCGAGCCTACGAGTGAATATATGGGATAAGAGATGCCTTCCGTCGATCGGCTGTGGTCGCCAAACCATAGAGAGATAGATTAGAGGAATGCTGTGGTGGCTGTCTAACCGCAATGGTTGGTTGTCTGGCCTCTCCTTAGAATTCCGGCATGAGATAGAGAAGTCGTTGACCGAATCGAGGGGAGAGAAGTTAGCCTCTAGGCTCCCCTATTACACATGACCTTCAGGCCGAATCGAATAGTAGAAAGATTGCAACGACATAGCCACAGACGGAATAGGATAAGCGCGCCGCCTACCTTACCTTGGCCTTGTAATGCTTACCGCTTTAGACTAGAGGTAAAGAAAAATCAAAGCCATTACACCTCACTAAGAGGTGCGGGGGATGGGAACACACCTGAAAGACTGGCTAAAAGCGATTCATCAAATTCGAAGGCAAAAGGCGATACGGAAATTGTCCTACAAGCGCTATCCCATAACCTACATCGACCACTTTAGAAATACGTGCTGGGCGGGAAGACTAAGATCGAATTGGATTTCGGGACTAGGGTAAATAGGTAATCGACTCCTTTTCATACAACAATATGCCAACCGGGCTTACTATACGGAATATAAGAAAGACCTCAAGGCAAAGCCAATTTCCCCGAAAGCTTGGAAAGCGGGAAAAGCATTCCACCTTACAACAATACTCGCGCAGGAAAGAAAGCAAACTAAGTCCTTAAGTATTAGGCTGATCGGCGGCAACGGATCGTTTTCCGCTGTCGTTTCAGGGTAAAATAAAGGGCTGTTCAATTTAGAGACAGCCTTTGCTTGGGTGTTGTGTTCTCGGGGCTTGGAACGAATGCCTTTCTAGCCCCCTGCGCACCAGGGGAGCCGCCTTTCTATTATTTGCATGATTATTCGGGGTTTGATCTTCCTGGAACAACCTTACTTGAGGCGTTCTCGAGGTTAATTGGAAAAATAGCTCCAACACGAAATCAAGTTTTTCGAGTAATTAAAATGTTAAATGAATGAAAAGCCTTATCCCGAAGAAAGCTATCCTCAGGGCAAGCAGTCTCTGCCCTCGATCTTAGAGCGCGCAGGGACAGGGAGCAACCCTGGCGCAGTTTACGTCACAGCAACTTTATTGCTGCTACTATACTAAGATATTTTTCATATATCAGAAGGCGTGTCGTAAATGATCACAATCACAGAACCTTCCGCCCGATATGTCAGGATGGAACACTTCCAATCCCAATCTTTCGGGAAGACCCCCCAGCTAACTTCACTCACTCGACTCTATCTAGCCATTCGTAGTTAACATTTAGTAAGAAAACCTTTAGCGTTGTCGTATACGACTTCCTTACTAAGCTTTCAGTATAGTAATCCCTTGCTTCTTACCGCAAGTCTTTCTTTTCTTTCGACCCCGGGTTATTCGATTTAAGCTTAAAATAAGGTTGTAGCAGATGGAATTTTGAGTTCTCAAGAAGACATTGCCAATCACTTTAGCATTCTCTCTTTGCCTTAAATTGGAGAGTGCAGCAAGGTGCAGGAGGAAAGAGCTTGTAGGTTTAGTAATCCTTCCCTCTTTCCTTATAAATGACTAACGGAATAGTTGAGGATTCTATGATCCTATTAAAATAATGAAGTTGGTTAGTAAATTGAAAGTTTGTCTATTATGCAACATTGAGACTATAGTGCAGAAAACTACATTCCCTTATGTTTAAGAACCTCTTGCCTGGTATGTACTGTCATGTCCCTAACCAGGGAAAGGACGACGAATCGTGATAAGGATTTATTTCGAATAGCTGGTAAATTCGCCCGGCCATCTCAGATATTTGAAAGTGATCAAGGTTATCGATATGCCACAGCGGCACCGTCTATTTGTTACATAGCACTGGCTTTCTCAACCCTTTCCCACCGGGAAAGAGCAAAGCAGCTGCGATTTGAGAATAATGTCCAAATAAAATGGATTCGGACATTGTTGATATACAAATTCCACTGGTATTCATTCTAACTAGACGCAACCTCTTATGGAGAGAAAAGATTCGTTGCATTCCGCGGCCCTAAGGAAAGAAGTGGTCGGGGGGTAGACTAGCCCGGTTAGAGGAGTAGGTTAGCAAACAGGAAGACAAACAGGCTAAGAAAGACTTAGAAGAGGGGGATTCACTGCAAATACTAGCTTGGCTCATTATTGCCGGGATAAAGGTCTACTTATTCATATCCATCGTGCAATGCATGCAGTTATCGATAGACAGAAGAATCATGGTATGCACTTTCGTGTACTAGCTAAAGCGTTACGTTTGTCTGGTGGAGATCATATTCACGCTGGTACCGTAGTAGGTAAACTTGAAGGGGAAAGAGATATCAGTTTAGGCTTTACTACGTGATGATTTTATTGAAAAAGTCCATCACACTTTTGTCTCAGCGGAGGAAACTGCATATTTAGATGCAGCAGATGGGGATTGCTGAAGCGAAGGGTCCAGGAAAGAATGCACCGAGAGGTAGAAGACTCACTATCTGTTGTTTACGTCCTGCGGTAATCAAACATCGCCTCTCGTAGACATTCGCGTTCCTGTGCGGTTATCAAACGCACTCGTATTTTTGGGCTTCCCCTTTTTCAATCACCTCCCACCTTATGGAAAGCCCACTGCTGAATACCCTCAATCGAAAGGTCAAGGAGATTATATAACCCCATAGTATGAAGAGCTGCTCGGGGGATCGCACCCCTTGGCCTAGGGTATACATTCTGATCTGGAGGCATACCTAATTACCGATAAGAGCAGAGATCTCCTCTCTCCTTCGGACCCTCTACCTCTACTTCCCTTCCGCTCATAAACCGCCTTCCAGCAAGGAGAAAGAGATAAAGAAGAAAATTATCAAATTCCCGTGATAGTCCAATCTTTAGATTGAGAGCCCCGCCTTCTTTTGATTCTGAACCGTTCGAAAAGCACTGGATTGGCGCATGTCTTCCTATGAAATCGATTCTGTTTCAAAGCTTGACTCAGCTGACAGAAGAGAAGGGGAACCGCCTGGAGGCATTTAGAACTTACTAAAACCTGCTTTTAGATGTTATTTTTACAGTAGACGACACTGCACAACATCAATCTCCTGGCGAAGCACCGATTCCGGTAAAGTAAAGGAAAGGGCAGAGCCCACTGCCTTACTAAAAAGCACGAAGCATAGGACCATATTTTGATAATTATCTTTACGTTCCGGACGGAAGACAAAAGCCGGCGGATCTAAGAGATCAACAGCAGTCAAAAAGTAAGAAAAACGAGCTTTACAAAACCACTCCTCATACGCAAGCAAAGCAAGAAGCCACTCACGAAGGAGTGTGCGCTCTCCAATACGTAAGCTACCCTCATCTAACTTAGATTGGATGTCTTCATAGAGACGTTTTCAATGAAGCCCCAATCGGGAGAGCAAGCATCGAGAAGCATCTGGCGACATTTCCATGTGAAATATCATCAAAGGCATCGACCTCCATTTTCCACATAAAGGATCTTTCCGCTAAGAATGATAAGAATGTTATATCTACGCCATGATATCAATCAGGTGGTTTAGAACTAAATTCATATGGGTTCATCTTCCGCTTCTGGTAGAGAAGTTGAACAAATGGTCTCTGAGCTTTCGTCCCCGTATCCCATTCTTGGCCTTCAGCCGGCTTTGATCAACCCATATCTTCTTCCTTTCCTGGGGCTATCCCTCTAGCTGGCAAAAGAGCTTTGAGACTTCCCGCCCGAGGAGATAATATGAATCAATAATGAATGCGATGATCAAAGAAGCGGCTAGACATAGGTCAAAGGTACAACCGCTACCGCCAGTAGGATTTCCTTGCTTTACTAACGAGCTAACCTACGAACCGCTCCGTGGGCTACGCGAAGGGACGAGTTAAGGAACAAGAGTCAAAGACGACGTAGACGTCATACTACACAACACAAGCAAAGACAGGAGGCCATTTACATAAGGGCGCGCCTTACGTGCCACTACCAACCCTCGCAAGCTTGCTAGCCCTTCTTTTAAGCTGTGGAGCGTACCAACTTTGATTAACATCGAGTTGTATGTTTCGCTGCTGTCTAATGAGGCGCAGCATCGGTCTGGACTCTGGACGGTCTGTCCAAGGGACTGGATCCCAAGGCTCTTCTTAGTCTAACATGATTGTTGTAACCCCTTATTCTCTTCTAATGGGGGTTGCTCATTGCAGTGGAATTCAGTGACAGTCCACTCCTTAGGTCATACCAAGGTGCCCTCCCCTACCTATAGGGTTCCCCATAACGAGGGATCCCATATAGGGGAGATCGCCGTGTCGGCATACCATAATTAGTGGAGGATCGACTCTTTGTCTAGTGAGGAAATCACGGGACAGCAAGCCGGTCACTAACGTAAATCTAAAGATTGATAACAGATTTGCACCTGCTAGCTCTGTAGATCTTAATTATATTCCATTTTTATCTTTATCCTTGGTGGGCATTCCCCCATCTAACCTTAATGGGACAGGGGTACTAGCAGGGAAGAGGGCGTTAAGTAATCGATATGAATCGCTTTACAAAGCTCTTTCTTTCCCTAATTCGTGTGTCGCCCAGTTGTTCGAAGACTTGCCGGTCCTAATAGGATGATTAAAACGAATCTTATTAGTGGCAGCTGATAGTCTTACCAAGGAGTCGTGCATAGCCATCTACTTGTATGCGAAGGCTGTTAAGCGGTTGTATAGGAAGGAGGACTGAAAGCAACCTATCCCCGCCTAGGGGCCTAGGAAACCCTATCCACCAAGAATCCAATGGAACTAGATGCCAGAAGTGACTCGAAAGGAGAAGGTATGAAAAACTTCCCCAGGTGAAAGAACTTTCTATACATATATAACTGGATGGCTAGGAACGAAGGAAGGAGAAAAGAAGTTTATTTTATTTATTTTATAAAATAAAGGCGGTGGGATTGATTCTTTTCAATCGTTACGTTACATTCGAGGAAAGACGAACAGAACACGCAAACACACTTAGCAGGATGCCCAGCACACACAGTCGGACATTCAGGCTATTCAGAGAGAAATCCAGGGGCATATTTACAATATATGATAGGGTCAGACATATGCCCTTGCCTCTCTTCAACACTTCACGAACTCTTCTCTTGGATCCTCATCCACATAGGGGCTCAGGCAGCCAGACGATAAGGCTTTGGGAAAAAAGACCTTCCTTTTTTTTTAATTAAAGGATAAAATCCCAAGGTATTCGACCAGGCATTCCACCAGACATTCGCTGAACCTTATATTCGCGGAGACATCGATTCTATGAGATCCATCCGCTCTTCGGGCAGATATTGATTGATTCTAAAACTCTTCCATAGTGGCTTAGCCGACCTTCTAGCTACACCTTCGAGACCGTCGAGAGATTCTCTTTGAAGACTGGATCACCACCTTCTACCCTATGGTTTACAGAAGCTTTCTCGCTACCAGAGACTTCAGGTGCCCATTGGACTGATTGATCATATCTTCAGGAGCTAAACTGCCCTGCCCCTTCTGGTGGAATTGCCCTGTACTCCTCTTCACGCTTGGGACCAATACTTTAAGATCTTTCTCGGGGCAAAGCCCTTACCAGGAATCCTAAAAAGTCTATTAAGAGATGAAAGACTTGAGATCTATGAAATGCACTCAGACTTGACTGGAAGTGCTTTAGCATGTAATACGAAAAGGGCAACTTGGCCTAGACCTTATCCTAATTCTAGTTAGTGACTTCGTTACCTTTACAGAAGACCGAGAGTAAGGGACAACCTTAAGCCATGCTCCTACTAAACCACCAAGAGCGACTGCGGAGTAAGCTCCCGTCTCCTATCACGAAAGTTTTACAGTCTTCATTCGTCTCTGATGTGACAAAACCTGGATTTGGAACCGCTCCGTGCCGTGGGCTTAGGGGCTTCCATTGGACTGTCATCTTCATTTCATCTAGCTAGGGCGCTAAGGTAGTTCATTCGGGTAGTGGTAACCCCGAAAAGGAGCTCAAGAACGTGTGAGATAGTCGCTGCATCTTGCTAACAGCAGAAGAGCTAAGCCTGAACTAGTCGTCGTCTGCTACAAAGAAGTCGATCGATCCGCTTCAAAAAGTAGTTAGTTAGAAAGATTTGGTAGGGAGGGCCTAGCTATTCTTTGTCCTCTTCCCCGCCTCTTCAGCAAGGGGCTCTCTTAAACCCGGTATTCGTAGATCTTTTTTGGGTCAATGTCTACGTTTGCTGTAGGTGCTTCACCCTGAGGCAATGCCAATCTCGAAATGCTATCAGCTTGGCTTCAAGGGGAACTGAAAAGTGAGGGCAATTGGCTTCATTGCAGATAACTAAATAACCTCTCTGCGAAGCCCGGTCTTCCCTTCTCGCCCAACGGCCTATTAGAGCTATGCGTGAGAAAATGAAAAAATCCCATTCCGCTTCTGGCTTTTTTGCTCTGTTTTACCCGAATTAAAAAAAACAACCTCCAAGCCCGCTTTTAAGCCGCTTTCTTTAAAGCTTCATCAACTGCAACAAACAAAACAATCTATCAAATTCCTCCTCCGCCCCGGAATTAAAAAGACGGCCAACCGTCAAAGATGTCCTTTTCAAACATTTCTTTTATATTTGCGGACAAGTTTTATTGATTGGCCTTTCTATGGGTCTTGTTCCCGACCTGTTCTTCTTTCGCCTTTCTCACCTTCTTCAAAAACCCTGTCCCTTTCTTATAGGTCTGAGCTTAGAAGCAGGGATAGGGATTGGCCATTCAGAGTTTCGTTTGCTTTTTTGTTTTTGTAGGACGTGGTCTTCTCCATAATAAAGGGTGTTCTACCCGGGGTTGCGAGCTCCTCGAACTCTTTTCCTGAGTGACTTCACGAGGACTTCAGCCAAGAAGACCTCTGGCTGGTTTTGGAGCTCCAGGGGGAGGCTGATCCAGATCATTCGCATCGGGATCCCTATTTCCAACAGCCTTAGCCTGTCAGGAAGAAGGAGTTGCCTATAGAGCTAGACCCCGAAAAACAAATTGTAGAAACGATCTATACTCGGTTACTCACCTTTTTTAGGGGGTCGTGATCGGGGAAAGCTGCTCCAACAAGCGGAGAAAATCTTTCGGCTCAAGAGGCGAATCCTCAAAAAACTGGAGGACCAGGATGGGGGCTGGCTTGCCCACGGGCATCAATTCCTTCGATACCCCAACGGAGGGGCTTATTTTATAAGGAGTATAAACTCAGAAAAAGACTTTTAAGTATTGAAAAAAAAAAGGGGGATTACCTAGTCCCGACTATCAGTCCGGGCCATCATCTTCGTCGAATACATCGATCATTAGGCAATAATAAGTCGCCATCTTGGATGCAGTCACTTTCTTACTTATAGTCGTCTTAAAGAGTTCGGCGTCTATGGTTCCTTCATTTATCAGCCTTTGGATTTTGTGCTTCAGAACAAAGCAATCTTGGATCTTATGTCCCAAAAAACTCTGTGGTAAGGGCAATCCCCTACACGATCTGCTTCATGTGGACGCTTAGAGTCTGGCAACTCGATGAGATTTAGTGTTCTTCTCTAAATCCTTTGAATCAGTCATGTACTTCTTCCTCAGGAAAGGCGAACTTGTCTTTCTATTTGCTTTCTCCTTTAGAGACTTTGGAGGGCTGTTTCTTCTTTGACTTTGAGAAGATTCGGCTTTAGTCTCTTTGGTTTGGCTAGAAGTTTCTCTTGGTCTCATGTTCTCATCTGAGGTAGCACCTGATGTTATAGGTTCCACCACAAAGGCTTGTTTTGTCGCTGTCTTCTCAGGAGTTCTACCCTTCTTTCTTACTTTATCAACGAACTTAGATCGTCGGGCGATGTGACTAAGATAGTTCTAAATATCTGTGGCAAGGGAAGCATCTGAGCCGGCACAAGCTCCCATATAGGCTCGAAAGCCATAACATAGTCAGGAGTTGAAGGTCGGGAGCGTCGAAGCAGACCCTTCAGTTTCATCCATTTTTCCATGACCAACAGCATCGCCATATGAACCAGCAGCAGCAGAATAGCCTAATTATTCACCTTTGCTAGGCATCCCTACCCATTGCTAGAACAAGAGCCTGTCTCAGAGCCGGGAGAACCTGAAAGATATCGATTTTTTTCATACAAGTTCCCTCCCTTTTGAGATCGAGACCCGAGAAAGGAGTAACAGAGACAGAAAGGGAGGCGGGGGCATAGCTATCAGAGGCAACGGGGGCAGAAGCAAGGATGGCAGTACGAATTCAAAATCGTTTTGAATATCCTCCCATTGCGGGGATGCCTAGGCGCCACCGTCCAATTCCAGTGCCTGTTAGAGATCCGGTTTACCGAGTAGTTGATTTGATCCAGTCCCCCCGACAGTTCGATAGCCGCTTCCGCTTCAGGTCTCGTAACCTGTTCATAATGATCCCGCGTAGGCATCTGCCTTTATTAGACCTCCAGTGGGATGGTATTCGTGAACCTCTTTCTGGATCTCTACTTTATAACAATATTCCTTCTGGTGCCATTATTCCTACTTATGCGGCTATAGGTTTGCACTTTGACCCAATACGGGAAGCGGCATCCGTTGATGAATGGTTATACAACGGCGGTCCTTATGAGCTAATTGTTCTACACTTCTTACTTGGTGTAGCTTGTTACATGGGTCATGAGTGGGAACAATATTTCCGTCTGAGTATGCACCCTTGGATTTATGTTGTATATTCAGTTCCTGTTGCGGCTGCTACTGCTGTTTTCTTGATTTACCCAACTGGTAAAGGCAGCTTTTCGGATGGGATGCCTCTAGGAATCTATGGTACAAAAAACTTTTTTCTGTGTATTACAGGCTGAGCACAACATCCTTATGCACCTGCACCCATTTCACATGTTAGGCGTAGCTGGTGTCTTCGGCGGCTCCCTATTCAGTGCTATGCCTATGCATGGTTCCTTGGTAATCTCTATTTTGATCAGGGGAACCCCAGAAAATGAATCTGCTAATGAAGGTTACAGATTTTGTCAATGCAGCTCGTGGTTATTTTGGCCGATTGATCTTCCAATATTCTAGTTTCAACAACGTTCGTTCTTTACATTTATTCCGGCTTCGAACCAGACGAGTTGACCTCTGGGGTCGGCGATGTTCGGTCTGAACCTTGCTGGGCTAAGAGCTCGAGTTGGAGTAGTAGTTGGACAAAAGAGAAGAAAGAGAAAGAGGATATAGCCAGTAAAGTCAAAGTGGGGAAGCAGTCCTGAGTCAATAGACACTGGAAGAGGCATGACTAGTTGGGATTGTCAGTGAACGGCTCGCGCAGGTAAGATATAAATACAATACGCGCAGGTGCGAAAGCCACTCGACTGAAAGGAGAGGAGCGCGCAGGAGATGGTGATAAAGTTTCTTCCTCTCTTTATCGCTCTTCCCGATAGGGAGAGCTACATAGTAACCTAAAGCAAAGCTCGAGCCACTATCGCACCTCTCCTTTACTGTCGAGCCACTATCGCACCTCTCCTTTACTGTCGAGCCACTACGTTCCTTCTAGGAGATTCTATTAACTAGAGACTGAAAGGCGAGGTTCCAGCTTCTGTACAAGGGAGCTTCACCTAATCGGATGGGATCAAGTTTGACTTTTCACACTGGTCAACCTCTTGCTTACTACAGCTCGTGGCTAGCGTATATGTTCGTCTATATAAGGATCAGTCCGAGATATCGAAAACTGGTTGCTTTGAATTTGCTAAACGCCGTAACGTAAGGGCACCCCTCTCACTTAAAGCTTGAGTCCCGTCGTATGATAGCTACGTTAATGAATTCTATCCATTTCGCTCCTGTCCTGTGCAGCAATCAAACTCCTGCGCGGAAGCGCAACGAGCAAGAAAACGGATGCGCGAAGCTAAGGCGCAACGTGCGAAGCGGCTCGAGCGTCAGCTCGAGGGCTTGAGACGCTAGCGCGCTCGGGCCCTTGCTTGTTCGAAAGCTCCGGGCCCTTGCTTCTTGCTGCTCGAGCAAAGCGAGAGGGCTTGAGACGCTAGCGCGCTCGGGCCCTTGCTTGTTCTTTCGCTAACGTGCGCTCAGTCCCTTGCTTGTTAGGTCGAGCGTTTTCAATCCTCTCTCGCCCTCACTCGTCTCTTGCTTAACACAGCTCCGCTTGCCTCTCACCGGCTAGAGAAATACGAAATAGAATACTCGACTCAAAGAGCAAGAGCCCTTATTCCCTTATAGCTGCCTTACACAGATATAGATCAAGTTCTTCTTACTGATAAAAGAACGTTATAAGATTCATATGGAATTAACCAGCCTATGAAATATGAAAAGAGATCAGAAAACGCATTAGACAGCAATATTTGGCCCGTCTATAGAGCTCGTGCTCGTACGTACTTAGTCAACAAGCTATATGAGCAACGACTAGTTAATAGTCCTTGTTCTATCAAACAAGCTTTACAACTCCTCTCGCTTCTTAGACTGAGTACGTACCTTGATTCAACTAATCAGTGGATCAGTGGTTGTTCTTTGGTTTGGAAGGTGGCGCATATTGCTATAGGTCACTATGTCAACCAAAGGCTTTTACGCTCTCTTCATGAGTGGCTAGGCCAGGTTGCCTATGGACGGCACATACTGGCAAACCCGACCTTTAGATTAGATAGGTTGGTCTTCTCCTTTGACTTTCAGTCGGCTACTGATCGGTGGCCCCTCCTTGTCTTATTTAGGATGTTGACCTATCTCTTTTGCCTCAGCTGCAGTTCATTCAGCACTGGCGTGCAAGATCTTTCAAGTACCGGTTAAGCAGTTCTCTCAAGTCAGCTTTGTTGCTGGTCAACCATTAGGTACGTAGTCACTAACCTTTAGGTTAGGTTACTATTCGTCTTGGCCTTATCCTATCATCAATCCCACTCTGGAGCTGCAGAGCTTGCAAAGAGGTTTCGGGTCCGTAATCAGACTTTTCAGTCTATATTGCTCTATAGGTACGTAAGTCACTCGAGCGAAGCGAGAGGTATGAAATCACTCGACTGAAAGGAGAGGACCGAAATAACGTAACGCCTTTTCTTGACATCATTAGGATGATTTCACATTCATCGTTAAACGCAACTTTCTCAGTAGCGAATATAGCCGTCTGCTGCGATTGCGATAGACCTTATCGCGATCAGTGCATACTCGCACTCTCAAAATGGAGAGGTCGTGGCCTGCCTCATATAGCTAACTATGAGTGACTTACGTACCTTTAGATCCGTACGTAAAAGTACACCCCATTTGCGTTCACCTTTTCGGTTTATTTGAATTCCGTTCTCAGATCAGATTAGATACTATGAACTCTTAGTCAGACTGTATAATAGGCATACGAGACCTAACTAAATGGATTGCTAGCAGTGAGAATACCCGATGTTAAACCCGATTGAATCAGCTCTTGCGAGAATATCCCATGCTGTTAGATCAATGGGAGTAAAGTCCGCCTATCCATCAACATAAAGTCAAGACTCTGTCTCCTGTCAACTGCTCTTGGTTAGCGGTGAGGTAAAGAAAAATAAGTGGAATTCACTCATGGTCACAAGAGAAAGCTGTTCTTGTTCACGCCTCCGCTCTTCTCTTTTCTGGTATTGGTCCTTGAGTAAGGGCATTGGGATTAGGCCTAAGCGCTGCTATTTTAGCTGTTGGTGCTTTTCATAGCGGTACATTTCTTTTTTGAAAAAAGTTCTCTCCTTTTCGGCAAAAGATAAGTAGTAGACCTAACCTAGCTCATGAGCTCTCACTATCAAAGATTTTTTCTTCCGCTGCTTGGTGCAAATAAATTCGTGACATGGTAGCGCCTAATAGGAATTGTCATGATCTTCATATAAGAAAGCCTCTTGATGCGAGGGAACCTAAATTTAGCAAAATAAGGGCTCCTCATCCCGACATGAGCCTAAGATATCTTAAGTGCTTTTGTTGGCCAAAGTAACAAAAAGGGTTTTCAAACAGAGTTGAGGATGTTTCATTTCAATAGCATACAAAACCTATTCTGGTGGATCGTAGTCCCTTATGTGGAATTTCGCCAGTAGCCTGTACATCTAACTTAATCCAAGCTGGAATCGACTCTTTTTTAGGGGCTTTCGTAGCTTCACTCGTGAGACATGTGTAATACGAAGAGAACCCTGTAAAAAGATCTCCGAAAAAGCCTTCCGTTCCGAGTCATAACATCAGCATTGCAATTGTGTAATTTCCCAATAAAGGCTGCCCACTCTCTATAAGGGATACCTGTGGCACTGCGAGTGAAACAAAAGTTATCATAACCACGATAAAATAGTATTAGGATCGACTTACTGAATCGCGTTAAGAAATCCTTAAGGAAAAGAAAGACAAGAGGTCCTAGTTGAATTAGCTTCCAATCCTAGCATACTCAAGTCAGCATTCCCAAGGCACCAGCATAATCCGAGTGTCTCCACTCGATATAGAAAGATCTCCTTCTTTCCAAGAAAAGAAAAAGAGATGGAACAACAATGCGTATAATGAAGGGATTTTAAGCTAGAGGAGAGGAGCGAAGAACGGCTCAGGAAGAGAATCCGCTTTGACAGAAGTTTCAGTATCCCGTCGTGTGGTGTGAGTTTTCTCTCTTGCGTCAGTATGGAGTCAGGCACAACAGCCCAATCAAACAAACAATGAGAATCGGCTTGACTAACTTATGCCAAGATATTCTTGACCTTTGCTTTCATTAGCTTTCTTCCTCAGACAATAAGTTTAGCCATTCCTATCTCAAATGAGTCCGGTAGGATTGTTCCTCTTCAAACAAAGGAAAAAACGATTCTTTATGATCCAACTCCCCCTTCCAAATGGTCTTGAGCCCTAGCACCACCCTTAATGCCAAAATTTCCCTAGAATCCTGAGGTTCTCCTTCTTCACCTCTCTTTCCCATCAAGCCTCTTCAAGGAAGCTAGCTCAAGACCCTCTGGCGGATCAAGACGACTGACGAAAGGAGGAGAAAGGACGGATCACCTGCCGATCTGTGATCAAACAAAACTATACCTGAAGAATGGGATACAGATTGACCGGCACAAAAGCCATCTCTATCAATCTACGCTCATTGATGAGACGGCGACATAGAGAAGAAGAACCCTTTCTCACCCCCCCTTTCACTTAAAAGTCAAGAATAAATACGGAATCCAAATTAGGTTCCATCGAATAGCGAATGCACTTGCGGTTAAGACAGGTCCTGCATCTCCTACCTAATGCAATTGACCGACCCGGCATCTCTTTCGTTCAAACAAATATGCCTTCGCTTCAAGACGCTATTTACCAATAAAAAAAGGTTTTTATCACTTACTTGCGGAAAAAGACACTACCCTTTTGAATTGAAGAAGCCGAAGGGGTGAACGAGCGCTGCGGTAACGAGCCGTAAGAAAGATGAGCGGAGCATTCCTTCCGCCGGCCTTTATAGGAGTAGGAGAGCGTGGTGAGATAGATAGACGTCCAATCCTGCAGCAGCTAGTTGCTCGGCCTTAGTCTTGGGCGGATCTCACACTTCAATCAACCCCTTCGTACTGCAATCCAATTAATCGATCGATCAATAGGCTAATCTCTTTTGTTTGGGCCGGTAGCTAAAAAAAAGAAAGTCCTCCATATCTAGCCAACTAGCTAGCAGCATAGCATTAGCTTCAATTGAACAAGCTCAACCTTGAAAAAGAAAGGTGGTAGGCCGAAGAATCGTTGAACGCTTCAACTTGGCCACTGAAGAAGGCGAGAGAGTGGGAAAACTTTTTGCTTACTGCCATGCCATGGTTTAAGCTTTAGGCTCCATAGACGGAACTTTTTTTTAGGTATTAGGGAGGGGAGGACACCACTCAGCACCTAAGGTGGGGTTCAATGCCTAACAAAAACGGCCAAAAGAAAAAAAAAAAAAGAGATGTATGGCTGAGGGGAGGAGAGAAAGAACGCATGCATGGGGATTCTGTCTGTCGGAGGTTCGAGAATCTATGATAGGAGATCTAAGGCTAAGGAAGAATTAATGGAAGTCCATTACTGAGAGAAGTGGTGATCTCGTCTTGCTTGCTGGGAGAGAGAAAGCTTCCGGACCACCTTTTCCAGCCAGATAGCGAGCGATCACTCAGCAATGAACACTAACTGAAAGCGGCCGGGAATGAGTACCTATCCCTTACGGGAATCGAACCCGTGTCTTCGACATGAAAAGACGATGTCCTAACCACTGGACGAAAGGGACCAAAAAGCCATTCTTCATATACCTCAGCTCCGAGAATAGAAGTGGTTCGTTTTCTTTCTATACGCAATTCAAGATTTCGTTTGTGTTCATGTTGGCGATTTCTGATGTGAATTCGGCGGGTCGTCCCCCCTTCCTACGGGTTCCCCCACCGACCCAGTGACACACCAACCACGCCCCTTCCCTTTCTCCGATCATAAAGCCCCCTGATCCCTTTCTTTGCCTTTCATCCTCCCTGAACAGAATAAGTAAGGCCCCGTTTTTTTAGAATTCAAAAAAGAAAAAAGAAAGGGCGAAGCGCCCGTTTGAAGTGGCGAAGGCCTATGATATAGTAAGAAAGAAAGTACGTTAAGGTTACGAAGTAAGGTCAGCTGGTTAAGGAAAGCTCAGGTTATGAAATCGCTTAGCCGTTAATTAATTAATTTAATTAAGTAGTAGTGAGGCTCAGGTACGGAGCCTTCCACTGTGGACCGAGACTACGCAAAGGTAGAACACCATAGAAACTTCGCTTACTTTATCATAAACCTTGATTTCGCTACGCTCAATAAGAACCCGGAATAGCGGAAATCGGTTCGTGTTCCGCTTCCAAAGTCAGTCGTCTTTGCCCAAGTGTGAACTGCAGACGACTCTCCAGTGGTTCCATTTCTTCTTACTTTACTTCTGGGTCAACCCAACCCGAATGGGAAGAAGAGGGTCAGCCAAACAGCGGTCCACTTTGTACATTTGCTGAGGCAGACCAATCGGGCATTTTAGAAAAGGGAAGGGAACTTTTCGCCGAAGGTTCGGAGACGCTCGACTGGTAAGGAGAGGAGGCCTAGGAAGGAGGCGGGAAGCTACCGCTTCTAGAATGCAAGCTTATCCTTGACTTTTTTTAGAGCGTACCGCTATTGAATAAAAAAAGGTTTATAGATGAAGTAATCGGAGTGACAAATGATTACGGTTGCGGAAACCGGAGAAAGTCGGGAACCTTTTGAATCAAAGTAGCGACGAGCCGAGTACTTCGACTACAGGGGGGGGGGAAAGCTTCGTAGACAGCTTCGCGTCCTCGCCGCTTCTTTCTGGCGACTAGCTTCTCAAGTGGGTGGCTTGGTAAGCAAGCTACCTTCAGCATCGGTCAAATCCCTATCAATAATAGGCCGGAATGGTGGGGAATGAGGCCCTCCCTACTTCAATGGAAAGGGGGGAATCGCCGTTTCACAGCCGCTCCTCTACAACTACCTTTCGCCCAACATGATCACGAACGAAGACAGAGAATTGCGTAGATAGAAGGACGAAACCAACCAACCCACTTGTCCTGATCGGAACGATTGAAGAAAGAAAGAGAATGGTGGCCCCTTTCGCCCAGGGGGCATCGTCGGAGAACAATGTCGGGGACAGGGTGAGAACCTTCCGTTGGTTACGCCCTTTCAGTGTTGGTTCTTCCATATTTAGATATGGCCAGATAGAGATCTATATCTTTCTATCTATCGATATAAAGATATATTGAGAAATGGATATTGATCTGGTTTCAAGATCTATGAACAAGATAGATCCCTAAATATCCATTTGAAAAAAGAGATGAATAGATAGGGCGGAGCCAGCTTCAGGAAGGGCGCTAACGCGCCCCTGCAATCTTTCTAAAGCAAGAAGCGAGAAACTTGACTTTGAGAAATTAACTCAGCAATCTTCCCTCCTCTCCCAGCAAGAAAACGGATGTGCGTGACGCAATCAAACGGATGCGCGGAAGCGCAACGAGCAAGAAAACTCCTGTGCGTCGGAAGCAAGAAAACGGATGTGCGTCGGAAGCACAACGGCTTTCGCGCTAGCTCCAGGCCGTTGCTTGTTGCTTTCGCGCGTTTGCGCTCGGGCCCTTGCTTGTTTGCTCGAGCGTCAGCTCGAGGGCTTGAGACGCTAGCGCGCTCGGGCCCTTGCTTGTTCGTTCGAGCCACCCCTGAAACATTAAGTCGTTCAGTCGAACAGCGTAACGAGTCTAAGGTTACAGAAGCGTTCGCCAACTTTGATAGGTATAGCATTGCAAGCAAATAGAGCAGAGAGCTTACCATTTTTTTTTCTATTAGAGTCGCGAGCTTGTTGTAGTCGGTCCTAAAGGGAGAACTTGCTGCTTACTTGCTATATCCCCGCGTTCTTGCACGGCTCGTTCTTCGAGCCCTGCTTCTCCCTTCCCCCTCTCCCCGTTCGTTCTACCGTCCAAAACAAGGCCGTATGGAGTATAGCCAAGTGGTAAGGCATCGGTTTTTGGTACCGGCATGCAAAGGTTCGAATCCTTTTACTCCAGATTATGAACACCCGATCGGATCTGTCAAGAACGAGCTGACGACTACAGGGGAAGCGGCTGATTGCAGTCCCTGAGCCCAGCCCGGGCGGGAGGAATGCATGGTTCCCTGGCGCTTCATGGGACGGGCGTTCGCTGTCCCCCTCCCTGACGCACAATCTTACTCTTTCTTTGAACTCTAACAATTTTTTATCCCAGTCCTAGAAATATGAAACTTATCCCAATAGGAAATCACATGAAAGTCTTGCTTGTCATAGAGATTGGCTTAGTGTTAAGTGTACCGTAGCAGGCAATGCGTCTTGTCTCATACTCAATTCACATTGCCTCTTCTTTCTCTTAGGAGTGATGTAGAGGTCAAGTTGCAAGAATCCGCTTTTAGAGAATACGCTTCATTTTTTGGGGCTTTATATCAATTCATTTCTTTTTCTCGATGCTTTGAATAGCCCTAGTCTGATAGCGGAGTTAAGTGGAGAAGTAAGTAGAGTAGCAAACCTGTTGTCAAGGAAGGTTGTTTGTTAGCGCTCACGGTAAAGAGGGACTGATTCTTAGGTGACAGCATTCCAGCGAGCCTCTCCTAGGCCAGCTTCTGATCTCATCAAGCAGTGCGATAGGGAAAGGGCTATAAAATAAGGTCAAGATCAAGTCTATTGAGCTCCGATTAGTTCACTCTAGCTTTAGGATCGGTGCAGCAAATCTGTAATTCTTCTTTCTAGGTTGTTCATGCCAGCACGGAGAATGCCCGTTTGGTGTTCAGTGAAAGAAAGCTACACAGGCCTAGTTGGAACAAAGTCAGGACCGTGGGCATTCCTCTACGATCGATAGACCGACCAATGAATAACATAGAAAAAGAAGATACATTTCAGTAGTCCACCTCCTCTTCTCTTAGAAAAGCGGGACTCCGTCTTAGGCAGACGAAGAAGGAAAGGCGATTCCATCCCGATCTCTGTTCCCGATTCAGTTTTAGTCATAGTATAAACCATAGATGAGAAAAGCAGCGAGCACTTCATACCAGCAATCAAACTCCATAGAAAAGGCGTAAGGTAACTCTCAGAGTTTCATCTTCTGCGGATGCTTTAGCTGCTGCAGCTTTCTATTATTATTCTGCTTCAGCTGATCCTTCAGCGTCTGTTTCTGACTTCTTTGGGATTTTGAAATGAAATTCATTCATTTCCTCTTGGCTATTATTCCTTCCTGTCTCTCTTCTAGTGATCTAAGGAGGGATTTTTTTCATAGAGCTGGATGTAGCTACTTTAGGTTTCTATCAAGCTAGGCCAGCGTCGAATGTCTTTGATGGTAGCTTTGTTCCTACTAGTAGTTTTAGATCAAGATAGAACAACTAATAAGAAAGAAGATCTAGGAATAAGGTAGTTCCTGTAAGCCAAGCAGCTATCGAAGAGCGTAGGAGAGAGATCAAAGAGTAGTCCTCTTGTGACAGACAACCTTAGAAGCAGATTCCTATCCTTTTGTTGTGAGGCTGACTTGAGAAGTTCTGCTCGTGTAGCTCTCTTTGACTCCTTATGTTTGTTGGGAGTAAGTATTTCCATACTCCTGAGGCGACAGATGCTTTCTCTCTCTCTAGGCGCAGACTTCTTCTTTTCGGCCCTGAGAGCTGGGAGTATTATCTGGGAGAGCGGTTCACTCGTCAGATTGATGGAGTCGTCCGAGTGCCGATTGATCCTCCTACTCATATGACTTGACTTTTTAGGTCCATTCCTGCTATGGATGATCGACCTCTTGAGGAGAGACTGAAGGCAGCGGATATGGATTACCTCACTTTCAGGAGCATCTCCATTGGCTTCATTGTGGATGTCACCCCTGTCCTTGGTGGTATGATGGTCGGGGGCAAGGTACTTGACCACTGGCTGGTAAATCTTCTTTCCCTTTTTATATTCCTTGATAGAATCTTGCTGAACTTGTGCTGACTTTCTACCTTTGTTTTACCTTGCAGCATCACATACGCCCCAATCAGGTTTTGATCACCAGGACAGAGCAGTCTCGGATGCAGGCGTTGATAGCCAGTCAGCAGCAGGAGATTCAGGCGCTGAGGGATCAGATAGTGAGTTCGTTCTCCTATTTACCGTAGATGACTTGTCCTCCTTTGAGACTGAGTCACTGCCTCATTATGATGATCCTGAGGCCACTGGCTCTGTGACCTGGGTTCCTGAGCAGCAAGATGGCCAAGAAAAGGACCAGGGAGATGGGGTACCTATCTCCCTTCAAGCGAACAAAGAAGATGCCACTCAGTTAAAGTCTCTGCCAGTATCGACACCTCAGGCTCTGGGAAGTGAGAAGGAACAGCAGAATCAAGAAGAACAAGGTCAATCTCTATCGAACAACTCTCATGAATATTTGACCTCTGGCTATTCACAACATTTTCTATTTCCTCATCCTAATTTCAGGCGTAATTAATATTCCGTCCCACGAAGAAGTCATTAGACATCTTAAAGAAGCTCAGAATAATCAGCCTGCAGCCTGAAATCCACTACCAAGAGCTTCCTCCAAGTATAGACTCCTCTAAAATCTTGGTATTGGACTTACGAAAGGCAAGCCTTATTCCCAGCTATTGAACTCTAACAAAACTCTTCACAATGCTTAACGCCCATATGTTCATTCTTTCTTTTCTTCTCATGTTTCCATGCTCCTTTGGGGATAAGGGTCTCCTCACAAGTAACTGCTTCAGAACAGAGTCCAGAAAGGGATTTCCAGCCTTTATCTCTATTGAACAACACACTAGAGGTAATAGTGACTCCTTCCAAACTAGCAACAACTGCTGATGTGGAGATGTCAGAACATGGAACTGTTGTAGAGACCGCATCTCAGCACAAAGACAAATCACCAGCGTCTGGTCGTGAGGTATCTTATATTCCAGACATTCCAAACACGAAGGGTACTGAACTTGAGACTTCTGCTCGGCTGGCTGTGAGCGAAATTCCTTCTGAAGATAGAGATCAGGCTGTAAAAACGCTGTGGAGATTATGGGAGTTGGGCGACAATACCTCATCTCTTATGTTTGATGTCAGTGCATTGATTGGCAATCTCAAAGGAAAGGCTGCGACACTTCAGAAATGGATTCAACGAGGTCTATTAGCAGACCGTCGTGAGGAGAGACTATGTCAACCCAGAGATAGCAACGAGACTTCTTTAACAGCCCCCAGACCCTTAGCACAGAATCCTGAGTATCAGATCATGTACGATGGATGAGTCCCCCCTTTTCCTGTAGGATGGTCGAAGATCAAAAGGATAAATGATAACAAATTATCTCTATGAATCTCTTTCCTGTAGCTAGCCGCTGATAGTCAGTCTTTCTCCTTTCCTTACTTGCAAGCTCTCTAAGCTTTCTCTTTACTGGTAGTTCCTAAGGTTTATAGCACGCTAGGCTAGATAAGAATATATTAGATCTTGCTGTTGCTCCATACAGGTAGCTAGTCGAAAGGATAGTTTCTCTTCTAGTGATCTAAGGAAGAGTTTGATTCATAGAGCTAGATGTGGCTCCTGTAGGGGTTCGAACAAGCTAGAATAAGATAGAACTCATTATATCGATCTAGCCTGTAGCTAGGCGAATGTAGTTCCTACTCTAAGACAAGACGAAGACGGAAGAGCCTATCGGTTGTAGCTTCTCGTCTGCTTGTCTTCTCTATAGGTTTAGAGGAAGCAAGGATTCTAATGGATATCTTTTTTATGGCACTCCTGAAGCATCCCAAAATTGGATATTCTAATGAGTTTAATGCGCCTACTTTGCTTGGGCTGTAAGCTAAGTCTTGGTATTGCCGGTATCTTCCCATAGGATATAGTGTACTCCCTTGCCCTACTAGGCCCTCTCCTCCCTACGCTTCTTTGGGCTCCGGACTGAATGGAATAGCGCTAGCTAAAAGTTCGGAGGCTTGGCTTCCCGAAAGCATTGATTGAATAGCACAGGAGTAGGAGTAGCACAAGGGAGAGGGCGGGTGCATTCTTCCGTCTTTTGTTGGCTGGATAGAATATCCTTTCGTAATCGTATATAAAGTAGGTAGCCTGCCTTTCCTTTCACGCTAGTGCTCCTTCATTGACTGTGTAGGCTTGAGCTTTTACTTTGACTGTTTTACTTTCTTACTTATTTACTGCACCTTAATAGAATGCCAATGAGGCAGGATGCGTAAGACATTTAATTGTAAGTCGAAGAAGAGAAAGCCCTACTTATTTGTCTAAGAAGGTAGTGCTAACTAACTGAATGCCAATACTTTTCACAGTTTGACTCGATTCTGCTCCCCGGGCCTTAGCAGCGCACCCCCTCACCCGCTTCCCTCGACTGCCTTCATAGAAGAGGGGGATTTCGAAGAATGGAAATTCAATTCAAGAGAGGCGGTCAAGGTTGGAAGGAAGAAGAAGGCTTTTCAGCCGGGAAGACAAGATCTGATCTCCTTTTTTTTTAGCCTAGAAATGGATGAGGGAGCCCTCTCGGGAAAGCAACTGTCCTTACTAAACTATGCGCTCACCCCTCTGACCAAACCGAAGAAAGTTAGGGGAGAAATTCCCCAGCAAGGCCCCGTATCATATCCCCTTTTCAATAAAGCACACTTTGGCGGGCATTCTCCCTCCATCGAAGCGGATCGCCAGACCCTCCTGATTATGTAGCTTGGCCCCTCGTTATCAAGAACTCGAAAAAGGGAAGCGTACGCTTTCGCGATGTCCGATTTTTGAATCAGAGCCCGGGCGGCGAAAGGGGACGAATACACCTTCGAAGGGGGAATGGCGAGAAAAAATCCAATTCTAGGGGGGCGGGAGAATGGGGCATTTCGCAGCAAGCAAAAGGGCTTAAAAGCGCCTTTATCAAACCGCATCAAGGCTCCTTTATTAGGTTGGGCGCTAGCTAGCGCTTTACTAATATAATAGAAAGTAAGGCTCTTCTTATGTTTCAAAAATACCGGGGCGGGGGAGAGGGAAATGCTCCTTTCTCGATTGTTCGTCCAGGAGAGGTGAAACCCTATGCATAGTGGTAAAGGCGTAAGCCCTCCAACTCAAATGCAAATGAGGGGAGTAAGGTTGACTCCGATCCCTCCTCCTAAAGGAAGTGAGCGACATCTTGTACGATGTACGTCCTGGCCGTTTGCAAGCGCTCGCTTGAACAGGTAGATCGGGGAAACTGCATATGATCTTCCGCGGCATGCGTGAATGTGGTAGCTCGGAAAAGTCATTGCCTATGACTTTGGGTGCGTTCCGCTTGCCATCTCCCCGATGGAATAGATAGCTCCTGCAATGTTCGCTTCACTTCCAGCATTGAAAAGAGGCAGCCTCATGTCACTATGAGCTCGTCCGGAGATCGTGATTTAGCTGTTGCGAGCTCCTCGCTTTCTGCTAGACCCGCCCTCTAGCTTTAGAAGCTTTTCGGGTTCTCGAAATCACAAGTTCGAAGCGGCCTTCTTTATGTATAGTCGACAAGCTTTACTTATAGAAAATTCCATAGAAAGGGGCCGGGCCGGCCGCCTGGAATCAAAAGAGTTTCAAACTCGTTGAAGGATCCTTGTGGCTCCGGATCCCTCCAATCCAGCCGATTCCGAATCTACCAATTCCGGGATCTTTTGCAGCGAAGGCCTGTCATCGAATTCTTCATGGGGTATGCCGATCAACAATTAAACTAAACATTATTGATCCAACTATCAATCAATCCGTCATACAAAGGCGTAACTCCGGCTCTCTCTACGGGTAGAAGGAGGGACAACCGTCTTGTCAAGGCGCGGGCCAAGCCAACTCAAAGTGAAGCGATTTATACCGAGCAAGAACCTGCACTAGAATAGGAAAAGCGAGACATTCCTTCTTTTTAAGAATTCCAGTCCTGCGGGTCTGGTCACTGATTCCCTCTAACTATCCATTTTCTAATCGAAGACAGATGGTAGCGTAGGAGATAGGGCCTGATTGAGTACTTTGCAATCACCGAACTGCTTTCGCGAACCTTCAAGCTTGAAGGTGGTAAAGGAAAGCATACAATCTTCATAGCCTTTTTGTACCATAGAATTCGCTCTTACAGAATCCGAAATAACCATTGCAAGGAGGAATCGGCGTTTATCCCTTCCCACTGTGAGGGAAGGTTGGATTCATAGATGCAGTGATAACACTGATGCCAACTATTCTTTAATATAAAAGAACTCCCCCTTTAGATGCAGAGAATGCAAGCTCCTATCGAATAGGCAAGAAGGAAGGTAAGTCAAATCCCACTCGTTTTGAGTTCTCGAAGAGCAAAAGATTGAATTCATTCTTCCTCGCCCGGTATGCTGGCTTGGCTCCTGCTTTGGCTTCTTGATTGGCTATTGCCATAGAAGACATCTATGTTATACCAGCAGACGGAGCAGACATGGCAAGATACATATTCTAAATAATAAGCCAAATGCCGACCTAATAAAAGGACGCTTGGGGGAAGGTAGCCGTCTTTGTCTTGTTAAAGTGACAGGGCCTCAGCACGGAGTAGTCCTTAGCTTTAGATGGGACTTAAGACTTGGCATTGGAAGTGGGATTCCATTTTTCTCCTTCCCGCTTTAGTTGCACTTTTTTCTAGGTTGCTAACCGGTGTGGGAGATGAAGCAGATGTTATAACAATATAGAATATATATATATGAGTTTCGAATACGAATGGATTCAGATTTGAGTAAAAAAATGCGGTGAGTACAAACAGATTGGGATTGGCAGAAGCAGAGACTCGACAAAAAGAAAAGCAAGTCATGCTTACTATAAGAAGGAAGCGGGCGGAGACCCGTGCGTGCAGCAGGTGTAGAGTCAGGCGAACTACTCCTGCGAATATGCGCAGATGTTATTTTTGAATATAGACCAATTGCTTTAGCGGGGACTGCAATCTTGACTATGTGTTCATGGTTTCGAAACGAAAACAACCATCTACACGAGACGCTCTTTGTCTACTTATTGCATTAGTCACGTCTATTTGTGCAGTGCTAGTTCCCAGTTCACTCACCTAGTTCGATGCGATGTGAAGCCCTTGTGACCGGAACACCTGTATCTGGGCCCGGCGGCCAAATAAATCTCCTTGTTTTCGCTAGCGGGTCGACTAAGATAATTCAAATGGCCTCACCAACAGCACTTTCAGAAGCATCTCCTCTCGTGATTCACCGGACTTCGTAGCTTGAAACAACCAGTCCTTTTCCCTTTTCCTATGCTGAGGCAGTACCAACAAATCAATCCATCGAAGTTCATATTGACATACATAAATAAAAATATGGATGCCGTTGCTGATTCGGATCATCTCAATCAATTCCTTAAACGAGTTCAAAAATGCTTTAAACGAAATTATGCTAAAGCGGATGATCAGGGTTTTCTTCCTTATTCCAGGTAAGCTTTCATAGTAGAGGATGCATGCAACAAGTTCAACTCTCCTTCTTTTTCGAGTGAAAAGCTCGTTTTAATCATTCAAAGCCTCTCCGAGGAGGTCGGGTCAGACTATGGATATAAGCCAAAGAGAGGAGTTTGGGGCACCAGTAAATCCATCGGAATAGAATAACGACAATCATAACGTCACTATTGATGAGAGTAAAGAGTATGATCAGGTCTCCTATCAACGCCCAAGAGGTATCTAACGTCCTTCTTTCCTTCATACGTGACAGATCTAGCTTCAGCTTCCCCCGCTTATAGCTATAGGTAAAAAACAGGTGCTAGTGAAATCTCTATCTGTATCTGGTACTAGTAATCTGTGTCCATCTGTACGAAATGCTAGCTGTGCCGCCGATTGGTCCCAGTAGATACTTTAACTATAGCTCTTTTTGCAAGTGGATGAGATCGTTAGATAGATCGACTTCATTTTTCCCTGACGGACCAGTTCTATGCCTGGATGCCCAATTTGATTTGGCTTACGATTGCCCGGAATCAGAGGTAAGCTTTTGGCCCATGGTCCTCAGTGAGGAAAGGACCTAGAAAAAGCAGAGAGGAGGGTTGGAGAGTAAGTAGCCGATAAAGTGGATGATGGCATGAAATTAAGGATCTAGCTGCCCAACGACCCGAGGTACAGCACGTTACAACAATAAAGTTGCATATTAATTCTTAAGGTATCCCACAAAAAGAAATATTAACGGCCGCGTTATAGTTTTTTTTCTTTACCCAGATTGGAGACCCATTTTATTTTAACCATGCAACCCCACTACGTTGTCACCAAAGCCATGTGAGAATGCTTCTTTACCCTTGTACGCACAAATCTAGCTCATAGCAGCCTTTAGATAACAAGCGAGTTCAGTTACTTAGTACAGAGATTGGAACAACTTAGCGCGGGAAGGTATACTAATAGAATAGTGGTGCGGTATCTGGGAACTCATCTTTCGAAATGGGAAGCGTAGTAAACAGTGACCCTCGGGGAGGAAAGCTGCTCTTGTTCTCTTTGCTCCTGTTGAAGAAGTAGTTTTCCTAGGACCTTCGCCTTAGATTTCCTTAGGTTGACCTATGGTTGGTTTCTGGTGGAGAGAAAGACTGCTCTTAGGTGTTCTCTGTCCCGATTTCCCGGTCCTAGAAATATATATAATAAAAAGATAAGATAGGTCGTAGCCTGGTTGGTTATCAATAGGCTTGGAAGAGGGGCTAGTCGAGAAAGCTAAGCATTCATGGTGTCTGGAATCAAGGTCAATAAAATGAATCTATCTAGTAGGGGCTTAGTTCTATTAAAGATTAAGGCGATATTGAATCAAATCCCTCGCAAATAAGGAGATTTGAGGGGAATAGCTCATCTGTAAGGGAAGGCTCTCTAAGGCTACAGTCGCCAAAGAAAGCAAAAGTAGAAGCCCTTAGCTGATGACTCGTAGGGAGAGCTGGCCTCTTTCCTATTTGATTCGATAGTGGGAACTCCTTGCTTCTCTGTCCGCTCATCTCGCTTTTGTGCCTACTTTCCCGACGAGAGTCCATCGGACCAGTCTTTGAGTGCCCTTTCCAAAAAAAGTTCAATTGCTAACTCGCGCATTCAAACTTTTAGCCTTAAACGCTCTAGGGGAGGGCAATGGCAATCAATAAATTACCGTAGAGCGATGCTCGAAATCGATCATGTTGGTTTTGCCCAGTAGCCATTCTCAGCGGAAGTACAAACATGGTAAACAGAAGAAGCTGGCTATCGACTACTATCCGGCTCTCAATAATAGAAGGTAGCCAACTAGGGGGCAAGTCCCCCGGGTCAACCCCTTGATAAGAACCTGAGAACGACAAGAATGATCTCTGGCCCCCCTATTATCTCGCAAAACCAATGGTTGACTGTGGAGCAAGTGAAGTTCGGTATGTTTACCATGAGTGGAGGGTAATCTTGCAAGTGTTCCGCGAACGACCAGTGGACAGGAGTGGGCATGAAAACAAACAAGAGTTTTAGGGGGATCACGTATCAACACATTTGAGATAGTTGAAAAGGATTGATTGGCTACAGGATGCATCCAATGCTACTGCTTGAGATTGAGAAGGAGCTGGACGTTCAGGCACGGAATCAACTGCTGTTGATGAAGTCAGTTAATCAATAGGAGAAGCACACACAGAAGAATAAAGCGAGAGGGTATAAAAGCTCGACCCTGCTAAGCGATCCCTTGGGGAAGAATGAAATGAGGAATGTGAAATAGCTCTAAGCTTTAGGCTCTATCAGACCTTGCTTCTTTTGCTTGCTTTACCCGAGGTGAAAGCATGTATCTGAGAGCTTTGCTTTATTTCACTGGCTCGATCTCCGGCCAATTAGATAGGAAAAAGTCTTCCTACCGACCAGCTGTGGTGGGAGCCTTTGATTCTCTTCTGCTACTACTGGTGGCCATGCCTTTGAATTCTGTCCCAATTGAGGGGACCTCTGCTGGAGGCGAGTCCTTGCCACCTGGTATGGTCTTCCCCAAGCTCCTCATAGTGCTGCATTCTGAGGTAGTATGATAGTTTTAGCTGCTTCCTTGACTTTCGCAGTTGCCGCGAAGGTTGAACAAAATACCCTAAAATTCAAATTTTATCTCAACATGAAAGATTATCAAATCAAATAGGATACCATGGAGGGTAAAAACCACGCTTGGCAGTGCGTTAAGTATGCCACTTCATTTAGACTTTTCTACTGCAAGCAAGAGTTGTCGAGTATTATGGTACCAACGTACGGCTTTCGATATGATGTATCGTTCTCATAAGATTCAATCTATATAACTTTTTTTTTACAAAAAAGGAATTGCCTTACCTAGCTCTCTAGCTACCGACTCCGCCTTTGCTATTGGTATCTCAGCTGGTGCTGCTGCTAATGCTGGATCTACTACAGGCTCTTCCATTTGTGGTGCTGGTGCATAGGTAGGTTGTGCCGGTGAAATGGTGGACCACTTCTGCTTTATTAGTGGAATCTCTTTTTTTAGTCCCAACACTTTCATCAACCGAATCCACTTCTACTGAATCCACTGCTGAGAACCGAATTGCCTTCTTTCTCATCCCGTTCCGATCACTAAACTCCGAATCTGAACAGAATTCGGCTCTGCAGATCGCAACATGGTCAGCATATCTTTAGCACGAGCAGCTCCAGGTCCGGAACTAGTAGACCCAGAAGATGTTGAGTCAGTTGGGTTCAATCGATTCTGTTGATTCTGCAGACGGTGACCCCTAAGATTGATGATGCTCCTGTGGATAAAGGCCTGTAAGCGATCTGCTTAGCTTCTCACTTCCTCTTCCTATTGCTCAATGTGTGACATATCTAATCAGACTGAATAGCTAACTTACTAAGGCAAGAGAGGAGAAGCCCATAAGAATAACTAAGAGAGACTGCGCATACTAAGACTTGGACTTGAGGTGACTAGCCTTTGTCCGCAAAGCTTTGTCGTCGAGTTCGTTCATGGGCGATAGCAGAAAGATAAGAATACTGCTCTATTCTTCTAGAACTATAAGCTGGAAAGGCACAGGCCAATTCGATTCGACCGTGTCTCGTGACCTTTTGGTCACTCAGGCAGTCAGGCCAGAGGAAAGATTACTTATTGAAGGCACCCAAGCGGAACGAACCCGTAACGTAGGCAAGTAAGAACTACTAACTTAACTGCTTTTAGCCCCTGGGGGGAGTTAAACCCGGAGCACAAAGGAAGTCGCTCAACACAATACCTAAGACTGTAAGGGGTCTGCCTTGACTGTATGACTTGAAAGCGACAAATGCCAACTGATGATGGCATAGAATCATCTTTCGTAACAGCGGTCTAGTAAGAAGAGAAGATAGGATCTTTGAACGAAATAGCATCGACTGCAACAATGCATTTAGCGTCTTGACATCACTGACGATGAATGGAAAAAGCTCTGTAGACCATGGCAACATGCTTTGGTGGTCACATTATTAGGAAGACGCCTGAACTTCAGATTGATGAGAGAAAGATTGACCCATGCTTGGGCTTTTTCCGACTTCAGTATGGCGGACATGGAAAAGAACCATTTCCTGGTGAAGTTCAAAGATAAGGTTGCTACCAGAAGGTGTTAAGCGAGGGTCCGTGGGTTAAAAAAGGCCATTACCTGGTGGTGCAGAGATGGAGTCCAAACCTGAATCCCTATAGCTATTCTGTTAGAAAACTTGCTATATGGGTTCGTGTGCCTAATTTACCTTTCCATTTCTATGACGAGGAGAACCTGGTCAAGATCGGTAATATCATAGGGAAAAGGTTGAAAGTGGATAAAAACTCTCTGCCTCAGCAACAGGGAGAAGATATGATGGTGGATCGCGGGAGGTATGCTCGTATATGTGTGGAGGTTGACCTGAGCAGGAAGCTAAGGTCGAGAGTTGTTCTCAGAAGGAGAGCATTTCGGGTGGAGTATGAAGGACTGGGTCTCATTTGTTTCAAATGTGGGAGGTACGGACATAAAACAGACGTCTGTCCCATTAATGTAACGCAGACGGCAAATCCGGCACCACCGCCACAAGATAAACCACCGTGAATTCATCCTGCTGCAAAGAACGGAAGGCCAATGGAAGTACCGATGGGGGAAGAGTTCGGTCCTTGGATAGTGGTCCGTAGAAATCCTAGACAACGAGCATCGAGAACCGAACCAGGGTCAACTCCAACGGCAAAGAAGCAAGGTGCAGAGAAGCTATAAAGCCTCTTAGGTGTACTTTTATCCACGCTGACACACGGGTCAAGCGCGACAGCGCAATACCACTGCAGGTACGCTAGGTATTGCCGCATCCAACCCTGATAGAGGGACCATTCAAGAAAGTCCCGCATACCAGGATACGGAAAGACGACATCCGGCGGAGTGATAGGATCTTTGGGAACAAAATGTTCCCTCAGTCTATCAATCACCCGACCTAGCACCTCTGGACGAGGCACGTAACCCACAGCAACCGCAAGCCACAGGGTACATGGCAACATACCATAGTACCGCATAATCAGAAGGCGTCGACACCGTTTTCCATGGTTAGACGCCGTCAGGGGCCGTGAGGATGCTTTAAATCCAAAACCAGCTAATCGCAATTGCGTCGAAAGACGTAATTGGACTGGGGCCGCCAACATAGTCTTTTCAAAGGACGACCATTTCTATTGTACATCTGTGCTCTCGACCACTCACTGGGGGCACTCCTGGCGCAAAAAAGATGACGAAAGGGGTCTGCCCCTAATTACTAAAGGGTAAGGGCTTTCTTTCGGTAGCTGGTTTTACTCTTTGTGATCGAACAAAACAAAACATAAAGAAATATCGTAGTGTAAAGGTAAAAAAAAGGAGTAATCCATATTCTCATATGACCTAAGTGAGGGTGGAGGACTCGCTAGCAGGATGCAAGGAGGGGATCCCCACTGGAACTCGACCTATCCTTGCGGATTATGTTTGTGTTCCATGGCCGTCGTTCTATGTTCGTCGACTGGCAATGACTTACTACTGCTTGACCCGGCTTTCTATTAAATAAATGCGTTAGCGTGTTGTGTTTGTGCATCTTTCTTTTTTCTCATGCTTTTCGTTGGTCAACAACCAACTAACCCATTTTTTTTTCACACAAGCTCGCATTTTTCGAGCAAGAAGCGGAATTACAACGTTTAATTTCACATGGATCAATTTATTTCAGAACACGTCACTACACTGGCAGTCGGACTCTTTCTTTCGATAGCTTTTTATTGTGCTTTTAAAACAAGCCAACTTTTCGAACGAAGTACTATTGCGGAGGGTATACATGACTTGGCTCTCGAAAAACTGAAACAAAAGACCGAATCAAAACTCGAGATGCTTTGGAAGCAGTATAGAGATACGAATGGAACTCTGCAATTACCGGAAGGACTCCGTTTCAAAGATGTGGTTGAGCATTCCTTTATTATGGACGAGGATATAAAAGACAAAATTCTCGGGCTAAACAAAATAGATTTTGATCTCATTAGTAATGGCACTGACAGTAGCTACTTTGTTTACATTCTGGATACATATGGCCATATTGTAGGTATGTAGTTAGGACTTTGTGATGTAGGCGCTCGCAGCCGCTTGTCAAAGGGCGCTTCACTATGGCGGGTTCTACTATGGAAGGACCAAACAAAATAAAGTAGGTCAGAGGGTGGAAAAGTGTGGTAAGGGGGAGGGCGGCTCCTCTTTCCGATCTTGTTGTAGTAGAAGAAGTGAAAGGGTCTTTAGACACTCGACTGAAGGGAACGAAGTAACTCGACCTAACAAGCAACGGCTGACGACGAGTAGGGCGCAAACGCGTCTCAAGCCCTCGAGCTGACGCTCGAGCAGCTCAACAAGCAAGGGCCCGAGCGCAAACGCGCGAAAGCCGTTGCGCGTTAGACGCGCAGGAGTTTTCTTGCTGGGAGAGGTTCGATTCCTCTTTGATGTTGTTAAGCCAAGAGCGCAAAGCGCATGGAGCAAATAAAGCTCATTAAAGAGAATTCAATTCTTTCCATCCGATCAGCCAGTTGCAGAAGAAGCTCAGCTTAAAGCCAGTTAGACCAATACTGTTATAAAAGTTCTTTAGATGGCAGTTGCTAACCATAGAGTTGAATTGATAAGCTAAGGCAATTTGAAAGTTATCTCGTAAGAGAAGAAGGCTGTTAGCAGAGGGTGGGGAAGCGCCGCACCTTCGTGAATTGGTCGAGTTCCGTGTAATGATTCTTTTAGAGATGGGGTCGGTGTTCCGTGAGTGAAAGAGATTGGTTTTCGGAAGAGAAAACCCTCAGGTAGTAGCACTACACTTAAATTCAAGTGGCATTCTCCCTTAGCTTAAATTGAAAAATGAATGATGAAACTCAGCCAAATAGTAAAAAAGAAGCGAGATGCGCCTGAGGCGTTTTAGCCATAAATAGCAAATAAAACACGCAGGCGCACCCCGGGGGCAATAAAAAGGTGAGGATAAAGCCCGGCCCCGCCGGATCCCCAAACCTAACGAGCAGTGAAAGAAGATAAAAGAAAAAAAATAAAGAAGAGCTGAGAATCTTGTTGAGAGTAACTACCCAATGGGAAAGAGAAAGGTGACTTCCGCATCCAAGGATAATCTAGATTCAAGAAGCTACTAAAATCGCGTACGCGTATATTATATAGTATAGACTCAAGCCGCTCCAATCTTCTATCGCAAGTCCTTCTTCACTGGAAGGATGGAACCCTGATTGGTATGCCAACATTTTATCTGGACTGGATAGGTTGACCTATTGGAAGGAACTGGTTGCCGGGCTTGTAACCATGTCTCCCGAGTGATGATCTCCTCAGTACATATGGCGCAAGACGTGATTCCACATCTCTAGTGCCGCCCGGCTGGCACTCTTGATCGAGGAAGCTCCGCCCAAAGGTCCTCATAGAGGCGGTCACCGGTTGCCTAAGATCAAGTCCTAAGTAGTCGAAGTAAGAATGAAGGGTCAAACGATAAACTAGAAAGTAGTAAGGTCCTTGTTAAACTACCTTACCTATTCGTTTTAGATATTTTAGCTTTAGCTAGAATAAACCCCCAATATAGAGGGCACCCACCTTCCACCACGCCAACAACGATCACTCACTGATCCCTTTCCCAATCGGAAATGCGGACCAATAATTCTGTATTGAGATTTCATTTTTTATCTCGATTTCCAAACCTAAGGGTTTTTTCTGATAAAAGATGGTCCAGAATTTGAACGATCTGCCGCCGCTTTTGCGGAGAAGCCGTTTCCAGCCTAAGATCGTCAAAAAGTTTCTGGAGCACGTTCTCCCCTTCCTTTTATTTGAAAGAAAACTTTCCCAATGTGGTTTTTCAACCACATCGGATCAGGGGCTTCCGGCCCCATGACCCCCATGGGGAGATTGGGAGCCTCCCCTCCTTGCGGCTGCTCCTCCTGATCCTGGTTCTGCACCGAAGAGGATACCTCCGGGTCAGGGTAGACTTTCCACCCGGGATCCACTCAGGGTGGATGAGGTGCCTGTGCTCGCCTCTAGGCAGGTCGAAGAGAAGGTTGTTATCACAGTCCTACCATCCTATCTCGTATTGAATAATTTCTTAATTGAGTATTTCCATCGAGCTGGGAATCCTTTGCATGATTGGAGATCGGATCTTCAGAATCTGGAGAAGATCGTCACGCTGGGGGGGGCATGACAACATCTTTCTTTTGAGCTTTGTTTGCAACTTGGTAGTCCTACTCTGATTGAGCGATTCCGTCGCTAGCCACTGACCTTCCTCCTTCTCCTTGTAGGCTTTCAGGCCTTTCTACTTCTCTTTTTTGTCTCATCCAGATTTCCCTTCCGTAGAGCGATCTGACGAAACATCTGGAAACATAGAAAAAAGATCATATACAAATGACCCCAATGATGTGATGACCGGAGGCTCTTTCCATGCCTGCCGCTCTGATGGATGTAAAGTTTTGAAAGACTTTCTTCAAGGTTCCTTTCTCGATTGAAGCTAGAAGAACCGGTGTAAACGAGAAGCTTTCGACGATAGCTCTTTCGCTTCTCCTGTTACTAGCTAGGCAAAGACTTTCTTTCCACTGTTAGAACGGCTTCAGGAAGGAGGTTTCGCGACAAGAGTACAACTTCTATCCTGCTTCCCGGCTGGCCTATCTTTTCTTTCTTTTCTGTATTGTATTATCCAGTTCATGAACTGGATACCTTGTCTTTCTAGCCCTTCAAGGTTAGCTCGCTCAATTGTGACCCGACCCAATTGATGGTCCTAGGAGTCTACATCCACGAGCAATTCCAAGACCAACGACAACACAGCCTAGCCTACCTCTTACAAATGGGTGTCCATTGATCCATCCATTTCCGTGGGCCTGTTGTGATCCTGTTTTGTAGTTTTTTCCTTTTCTATGTTTTTCCTTCGTTCTTTCGTTTGCTTATTTCATGGATTGTCTCTGTCTCTATGCCTCTTGGTCCACAAGTCACTGACCACCCGGAGCTCAGGGAGGAATGAACGCCTATGGATAAGGTCTAGCCTTCATGGGCTTGTGCTGCTGTTGGGCTATCGATTATCTTGTCTTTTCACTCAACGAATCGCTGAGAAAGAATCCAGTTGAAATTCTTGCTACCTTCAGCTGGCAACCTCCTTTCCTGCTTAGCTTATTCGAGCCAGTAATGCCGCTCTTCCCACCCTCTCAGAATCTTTCCTTTCTACGAGGTTCTTCTTCTCGACTACCGGTCCTTTCCAACCAACACTTATTAGGCCCTGAACTCCAACACTCCGGGATGCCACTTCCTCACTTTGTTCAACTAAGCTACTCCTAAAGAAAGACCTTCCGTCCCTTCCTGTAGTGCTATAGGCTTTTGACTCACTCTCTATGGGCTAGATCCTCCAACGGTGAGACTAAGTGTATTACTTTATCTTAAGACAACAGAGGTACGTAAAGTAGAGGTCCCTCAATTCAACTATCTCTGAATACTTTTCTGGGTGACCAAGACTAAGATTCCTTTGTATCCGGGCGCTTACCTCGCTTGTTAGGGATCGATGCTTCGCCTCATCCGTGCTCATTGGAAACCTTGACTCATCAATAGATTCATCTTAACTTAAGAAAAGTGGAACTTTCTGTTTGCCTGCCCGTCTTTTCTCAGCGGATCAGCCACATACTCCGAAGTAACGTTAGTGACGGGAACGTAGCTATCTTTTGGTCAGGTTTTCTGGGGGTTGGTTCCTCTACTAGAATGGGTTCCGAACACCTCACTTCTCTTAATTTGCTTTCTATTTCTAACAGCTAAAGCTAAGTGCGAAACCAATTCTATATAGTAATTATGCCCATCGGGTTCTTGAAGAACAACAAGTGGGTTGCATTTTAAGAGGTACTCTTTGCCGCCAGTCCTGTCACTGCTAAAAGTCTGTCTCTCCGCTTCCGGTGCGAAAAGTGCTCAACTTATGAATTGAATAAATAGTCCGGCGAGAGATAAAGCTCCCTCCATTGTCATTGGGGACTGAACCAAGCCCCCCATCTGGCAAAGGTAGAAATGCTTCGGGAGAGCTTCCGTTCTAAGAGTATCGCCTAGTTCCCCGCATTACCTATGATCGAGCTCCTTTCCGATAGGTCTACTACCGACGCCCCCTTGGACAACTATCTATTGAACATCTTTCAGAAGGCCTTACACGGAATGGATCAAATCAAAGCCCTATCTAAGTAAAGCGAATGACTAAGTCTCCCTATCTATTATATTATTGACGCCTAAATGTCTTCTCCTTACGGCCTGAATTCACTCGAGATCAATTACACGGAATATAAATCTTGTTTATTCTTTCATCATTGAATCTTGGCACTCTTACCTCGAACGAATCTGTTAATGCTGCTTGAAACAGCCTGCCTACTGGTTTGAAGAAGTTCATGTAAATACTATTAGTATGGCCCAGCCATTTCGCCTTCTCTACTGAATGACTACGTATCTCATTCCCTATCGAAAGATAAAAGACTTACAATTCGGTATGATAACGACACCCACCTTGCGTCATGTAGCTGCCATATTTGGTCTTCACCCCCATGGTGATACTCATCGTCCCTTCTTTTGCCCTATACATTCAATCTTTCTTGATCTTGAGTAGCGCGCTATTGCTATAGCTTAGGCTTTCTTTCCTTTTTTCTCGACTAGTTGTCGCATGCAATGGGGAAAAGAAATGACTTTCTGTCCCGGTAGACCGAGTTGCTTTCTCAAAGTGAGTTTAGTAGCGGAGTAGGCAAGAATAGCCTCTCTTGCAGAATCCACAAAAAGGACTAGCTTCAGCCTTATCCATCCACGCTAGAGATGGAAGATTTAGAGATCGACGTTCCCACATAAAGTCATGCTTAGACGAACTTCTCGATGCACAGTCGGGGCAGCCTTCTAGTATCGAGTTCACTCATCCATGCCCTTGGCTTACCCGACCGATTGGCTTGAAGCTTTCATCTCCTGATGTCAGAAAAGGTGTTCTATCGCATTCTTTTAGATATCCACGTGTGAGACTTTCTTTTAAGCAGCTTCTCAGCTAAGGGCTTTGGGAGGCCGGGAAGGAAGGAACGGCAGGGCAGAATAGACTACTATAAGGAATTTTTTCCACTTCTCTTTTCAAAAGGAGAACACAATTCAAATCCTCTGGAAAAGAAGAAAGCAGCACTTTAGTGATTCCAAGTTCTTTACTAACTCAGTGTCGATCTCTAAACGCCTAATCTCACGACTGCTTAAGAAAGCAAAGTTCACTCTCAAGCTAACCTGTGGATGCGGATAAAGCTCCACCTCTTTCTCCTTTCTTTCAATGGCTGCTAGTTGAGCTTTAGCGGGCATTCTTCGAGGAGAAAGGCATTTCCTTGTCTTGGTCCAGTAGTGGTCCTTCTTTTCACCTACCTGTCCGCCTTCTTGTACTGATGTGCTTTTTTTCTTTTAATGACTGGCTTTCGCCTAGAATCATACATCCACTCAGAATTCCGGGTATCCTTCCAAAATATGGGATACCCTGCTACTTTCCCTCTCGGACCAGTCCTTCATCCGATCCTAGTTCCTTGCCTTTTTCGCCTCTTCCTACTCCGGATGATGACTTACCGGTTTAGGACTTACCATCTTCGGATCAACCAGTCATATATTCTTTAACCGTCTTCTAAGCCCGAGCGAGATGATCTGATATGGTCTGAAGGTACCCGATCAATTGCACTTGATCTTTCTAGCAGCTTACTGGACAAGATTGTATGGGCAGTACCGGAACGTGCCGCCTCTTGAGCTTGGTTCCGAGATTCTAGTCTACTTCCGTACATCAGTGATTTCGAGCGTTACTGAAAAGCAAGGGTATTTTGGAAAAGACCCTACTACTAAACTAAAGGGTCTTCTTTTGAAGATTCCTTTGGTGGTCACCGGTGGGTTAACGAAAGAAATCTGTCTTGGTTAAAATAAAAAAGGTAGTAAAGTTAGGCCGTCGATCAGGGTGGCTGTATGTTGCACTTTACTGTAAACAAGCATCAACATGCTTGATGCAGTATTCTTCTTCTACTCACCCTAAGAGGTTGACCGAACTATCGGTTCCCATCTCTCTCACGAGGACGGGACTCCCAAGGATCATTCTCCCGTTTCACCGAAAGGTGATCCGTAGGCGTGATGATCGAGCAGATATAGTAGTAAAGTGGTATCTTTCTTTACTATAGCAAAAATAAAAAAAATTGGCTAAGAAAGTGGATAGATCAACTTTCTCTTCTATCTCTACTCCCCCTTCTAATGTGAAGGCCTTGGCTACCGATGCAGCGAATTCTTTTGATTTTTTCAAAGAATTACACCATCGGTATGTTCTGTCTATCTCTAGTCTTCCTTTGCTACAAGGAATTACTTGGGATCCGACCTGGAAGGCCACACCATCTAAGATGAAGCCTATCCGATTGAAGGGCTCTCGTCGTAAGAAAGGAGTGAAATCTGTCTTCCGAGCCTTCCCTTTGAAATCCATTCTTGGTTTCAACTTGCTGAGTCTCGGAATCAGTTCCGTGGACGTCAACAAGCTAATTGGTTAGGCGCGTTGTGGTTTCCTTGGACGAGGTATTGTTTTGACCCTAACAACGAACTCATCTCGCAGATAGGTTGTTCTGCATTTGAGGAAGCTGTTAGAGTCGGACATCCTTGTCCAGAGTTTGCTGAGGTTATGCCAACCCTCGGCCGACTAGGTCAGTCTATAGAGGGTGGGTTTTTGCGCGGTTTACTGAGACTCCGTAAAATAGGTTCCTGGACACAAGGTCCTATCCTAGGCTTAGAGCTCTCGTCAGCTGTTCGGGATTAAGCCGATTGACCTAAGACGTCCATCATCGAATACGACGCTGGCCTATACTAACAATTATAAAAACTGAACTCACTTCGCTACCTTTCTCCGAGTGAAAATGAAATTGGGGAAGGGGAGCTTTATACCCTAAAGTTGCAGAGGCTAGTTCCAGCCGAGGTAGGAGATCCATCATCTCCATACGAACAAAGCAGCACAGGTAGCAGTGGTTGCTCCAAGAGCCCCCTTTTCAACATCTTCGGAGCTAACCCCGGAAGTTACGGCATAAGCTCAATCATTCCTCATTCACTTCGAGCCAAAGCAGAAAAAAACAAATCCAAATAAGTAGCCAACCTAGATGAATCTGGTCTCTCAGTGACTTCCTTCGTATAAGCTGGTAAGGCGGATACAGAGGCCATTGTAATCCCTAGATGAGTTTTCTAATCAAATCAAAGATAGCAGCTAAAAGAACGCATCTACAAGAGAGATCTAAAGTAGAGCAAATCGCTAACCTAAATTGATAAAGAAGCATGCCGATTACAATAGCATGTAAACGGTCAGGTGAACACCATCCGAACAGTGACCGAATTGGAATGCGGACTCGGTGATTAGACATAGAGATTACTAATACTTACTCCGGAAAAACGGTGTAGGCTCCGTCTTATATATGTTGGGTAGAAAGAATCCGGTATCTCACTAACTAGTCCATGCCAAGATAGTAGAGGGGAATAGATAGGGAGATAGAGGAAGAAATCCATACCGAGAGGTTCAGTAGGAATATGTTGGAAAAACCAACCAAAAATTACATATTATGTTATGGTTGAGTCTAAAACCTGGCTCTGCGGTTTATGGCGCTAACTACTACATACAGGAAGTTCAAAGCTTGGGCAGAACAGGGACAAGGGAAGCTAAGCTCTTCGAGCTTTCTCCGCCAGCTCTATCTTATGTAGTGTGGTGGCCGGCCTTCCTACCAGAATGCCTCCGCGGACGAGCAGCGTGCTGAATTCTTGGTATTGCACAATCGGTCCAGCATGAGTTGATCCTGTTTAGTCCGAACAGCCTGAGGAGTAGGCTTCCCGATGCGGAACTCTATTCCTTAGGTTTTGGAGTATCTATTCATGATGAGCAGGAGAGAAGATCTTCCTTTACTATTTAGCTTGACTTTCACTTTCAACTTTAAGCGCTTGAAGGCACTTAGAAAAGAGAATCCCTAAAGAAAGCAAGTTCAGTTTACAGGTACAGGTAAGCTCATTCATTCCCTTCAGCTTGTAATGCTATTCCAATCCTATCTTCTAGCTTCTAGACTAATAAGGCGGTACTAATCATACCATCAGTGATGATATTTACTATCAATCCATCTTCTAGTTCCTACGGACAGTGAAGTAATCATCCTAATTCAAACCAAAGCTTATGCTTGCCTTCTTCCTCTCGCTTTGCTCGAGCGTATTCAATTGCTTCCTTGTTAGAGTATTAAGCTCGACCGATAGGGATAGCTATAAAGTTTCTTCCGCAATCAAACTCAATAGCGTTAGCACAAACGCTAGAATGCCTAATAAGATAAGTTCGGAGATAGTCTATAGCAGGAGATGAATATAAAGAAGACTGCCTACCGGGAGAGTCTAATTCGTACCTATGTACCTCGGATTGGCTCCATCCCCATGTGTCAGGGGATCAGATGGAGTCCGTCTTGGAAGGCCGTCCCCCTGTAATTCGGAGAAAGCATCGTAATCGTACCGCTAAAAAAACAATTCATAGGAGGAAGGGTCTCCTCTACGTATTGTTCATGTGCTCACGAATTGGATTTGAACCAATATTCCCGGCTACTTTCCTTTTAGTAGATCGTGAGTGGGTCTGTCGTCCTCCTCATTATAGTCCTCCTAAAATCAATAGCATTTCGTCGGAATACATCCTGTCTTTTCACCTTAGTAGTCCTATGCATAGTCAGTACGATAGCCCCAATCATGGCTACTAATAAAATAAGACTAGGAACCAAAAACCAGACGAAATAGTGGGTATAAAGTAAATTGCCCAATGTTTCCAAATTAGTCCAACTTCGTACCTTTCCGGCATAAACCGTATATCTCAGAGAGGTCGTATTTCTTTGGGTTGGTAGTAATGGAATGGTTTCATTATCTAAAATGAAGAACATTTCCCACCAAAGGATCAGTCCAATAATACCACTCACTGGTAAATAGCGCAATACTTGTTCGTGAATCTCCGCTATTTTAATATGGAACATCATAACAACGAATAGGAATGAAACGGCTATAGCTCCTATATGAACCACTGGGAAGATCATAGCGAAGAAGTCGAGACCTAACAAAAGAAGTAAACCTGAAGTGTCGCGAAAGACTGGGATGGGAAACAAAACGGAATGTACCGGATTTTTAGCACGTGCTACCATCAAACCAGAGACCAAAGCAGGGCTCGACAAAACAGAAAGTATCATGGTACCCTTAGTCCAAAAAAAAAAGCCCTCCCTGAAATGGAACTCTCATGCTAGTTCTTGCTCCAGCATGAAAGTCGATCTATTTATTACGACCTGCGCGGTTGTTCTTCTTTCATTTTCTTTCTTAGAAAGCACTCACTGAGTTACTTACGGGTCCGTGAGTCTACTCGTTAAGAATTGGAACTAATTGTGGGGAAGAAGGGGGCCCCCGAGTGAGATACTGAAAAAAGACCTGATAATAATAACTAACCATTTCTCACGTTGCTATTAATTTATATTCGAACCATTCTCCATTCGCGACAGTTTCTCTCTTAAAAATCTGTTGTTTTGGCTTACTCTATCTATATTGTACTGAAGAAGTGCTCTTTTTTTATTAAATTCGGCCGGCCGATTCTTCGCTTTTAGCCGCATAGTCTTCTTCCTCCACTTCTACGGCCCAATCCAGCCGTAGCTTTGTTTCGGACAATAATTGCTCAAACTTTTGAATATCACGAAAAATGGAATCGATATCTCCAGCATCTCGTAATGACGGCTCTGACGCCATGAGTTCATCAAGGTGATGTTCGGCCTTTTTTATGTCAAGGCGAACCTCGTGCATGGCTTGATGAGGATTTGGTTTAACGTTGAGGTTGAGGTTTTGTTCGCCTTTCCCTCCCGAAGATGTGCCTACTGAAGTAGATTCCTTCTCAAGCTCCCTACAGATCTCATCCTGCGGCACGCTACGCTCTTTATTGAGCCGCCCGAATGTGAGCCCGAGGAAGCCATCATTCTAATGGATTCTATCTCCTCAGTAATAAAGATTTTAAGAGAAAAAGCTATGGCGAAGATCAGCCCCCCGGAGCAGCCCAACCCTCTTAGAAAAAAGGAAAGAGCCCTCCCACCGAGAGAGAAAGCCAGCCTTTCGAGAAATCCAAAAAAAATAAATATCCCCTAGACAACTAAAATAACACAAGATCACCACAAGAGCAAGCAATAAAAAGATCGAAATTTTGACCGGGGAAAAACTTTTCTTTAAAAGATGAAAGTGGGAAACAACGTTGCAAAGCGATTCATAATCCACTTTTGTATACGCCCTCTTCACACCAGTACCTCTGTCCGGTTAGATAGGGGGAATGCCTACCAAAGGTAAAGGGGAGCCTTCATGCAAATCTATTGAAGGGTCACCCACGTTAGCTGGTGTCCACAGTGCCAAAGTTTCAACCAAGATCCTTTTGCTCCGTGCTGGTAGCCGGCTTTCACTCCAGATTTTAGTGACAAGAACGTCTGTCACGTGCGTCCCTAGGACTGGGCCGGATTCGAACCGACCAAGAAAAGGCAAGTCAAGTGCCATTCTTCTAGGCCAAAGACAGTCCAATCTCAATCTCATCTATGTCGAACAAGCAAGGGCCCGAGCGCAAACGCGTCTCAAGCCCTCGAGCTGACGCTCGAGCAGCTCAACAAGCAAGGGCCCGAGCGCGCTAGCGCCATTAGCCCTCGAGCTGACGCTCGAGCGACGTTAACGTTTAAGGCCTCTCGCTTTGCTCGAGCGACTCCGTACCAAAGGATAAAGAATAGATATTTCTACATCAAAGTCAGAGCCTATAAGTGAGGAATCTTCCCTCTTCTCCCTGAACTCACTTCACTGAACTAGGGCGCTATCGTAATAGAGGGAGTAGTATTGATTTCCATCTTACCAGCTAAGCGAGACTATCTATCTCCCTGGAACTTCAGGCGCAATAGCTCTCGACTGGCAAGGAGAGGTTTGACTCGCATATAGTAATTAAAGCAGGAGAGGAAAGGTGAAAGACATATTCTTCTTAGTTGCCTTCGTGCCTTCCATCAGAAAGGAAATAGTCTATAGCAGGTTACTATGTAGCTCGACTGACAAGGAGAGGGTACGGTAGCTCGAACGTAAGCCTGAGAAAGCAATAGAGTGGAGGGGAGTGAACCATAGGAAAGAAGAAAGATAGATGGAATCGGACAATTATGCCATTCTAGGCTTTGCCTTAGAGAAGGAAGAAATAGAAATACGTTTACGTGCAGGTAAGATAGAAAGACTCGTAGTGCAGGTGCTGGAGAATATAATAAATCAAACTATACCCTCTAGTGACCAATAGGAAGAAGCACCTATAAAGCTTAGCGCGTTAGGACGCTATTCCTCTTCCATCCGGCCGGAAAAATAGTGAAGCTGGTCATTACTCTCCTGACGTCGAGCGTTTTCAAACCAACTGTAAAGCTCAAGCCTATTTCAGTGCTCGTTTCAACCCTCTCGCTATCGCTCTTCGCTCCTCTCCTTACCAGTCGAGAGCTCTCGCTCCTAACCCCGACTCGACCGACAGGGAGAGGAACTTTCTGGCCTCTCCCGTTGGTCTAGCATCTTCAACCTTCATAGCAAGAGTTCCTTCCTACCAATCCCTATCTGTTTTGTCGACTCACTTCCTCTTCGCTTCGATCCTCTCCTTTCCCTGCCCTTTCTTCTGCAACTAAAGGCTCGGCCTCGGCTTACCTTCTATTCTTATTCTGCAACTGAAACTGATTCTGCAACGGATTCTATTACATTCTTCTTATTAGCTTTCCTGAACCAGCAAGAAAACTCAATAGCTTTTGCGCCCCTATCTATCTCTAAGGCTAAGGCCGTTTCTTCTTTCCGATTGGTCCCTTCTCTGTCCCTAGGGCAACTAATCAATCATATGGAGGAGAGGAAAGACTGGTACCCTAAAAGGGATGCTTTTTCTTTTTCCGCTGTTACAGTCCGGTCAATGAACTCAACTAGCCTTACTAACTAATCAGTGTAACTTCACTCAATCAATAGAGAAGATTGAATTCTTAAGGGCTTTAGACTTGTTAAAGTCAGGTTAGTAGATCTTACTTGTTATCGGTCGATATAGGCTTTCGCTAACATGCGCTCAATCCCTTACTCATCTAAAGCCGTTGCTTCTTTCCCATTGGTCCGTTAGTAGATAGATGTAACTAAAGAAATCCTATAGCTTGAGTAAAGCCCATTAGTAGTAATGCCTAGGGCAACATTAAGATATTTTATTCCATCTGTTTGTGCCCCCAGACTTCCCTCCTCTTGCCTATGCTATGGTCTGTAGCTAAATCCACTCCCTTTGTTTGGGAGCCAAACCTTACCAGTCGAGCGTCTTCAATCCTGTCGTTCTTTGTCCAAAGATTGTTGCTGTAAGTAGCTGCTATGCCGTTTTCTTGCTCCATTGTACTCTCTGTTGCTGTTTTAGTTCCGTCTGGCTATTGGTCAGCGGATCCAACTAGTCCTAAAAGGCTCGAATTAGCTATGGAGTTTGATGATTGCCGCAGACGAGACTCTGATTTGGTATCAGTTCTACTTTCTCTTGCTGTTGAAAAGTTCCGGTCCAAATTCACCGGTCTAGCGTACCCAACAAGTAATGTCCGAGCGTGAACCCCCAGCAGCCATATAGCGTTAGCGCATACACGTTTTCTTGCTGATGATAATCAGGTGCTGTAGCCTATTAGACGACGTCTACGCAGTAGGATCAGAGTAAGCGAAGGAAGTTTCTTCTCGCTCCTTTCCTTTCTTTCTTTTCTCTTCAAGCCAATTCCCCTTATATAAAATAAAACGATCTGGTAACGATGCTGCTCTATCAAGTAGGTACACACCAGGCTCTATAGGTAGCGAGCCGAAATCAGTAAGAAAACGAAACTTGAAAATGACATTTTCAGATAGCTATAGCTCCAAAGGCAGAATCGGGATTAGAAGAGTCCCCAATAGGGGGGCCCCGTTCATACTTTCTTCCAAACCTCCTACATATGCAACCGCTGCTGCAAGACCTCTTCTCGCAATTAATGTAATGGTCATCCTTTTTTTTGATTTGATCATGCATTTCGGAGGGGAATCTCAGAAGCCCTGGACTTCAGTGAAAAGACCATACTGCGAACAAGGGTCTGAAAGAGGCTCGACTCAGTCCTGTCTCTGTCCAGCAGGTAGTATACAATACTCAGTGCCTTTTCCCGTCAAAATGGCGAGGCATCATTATATGTATCAAATACCTATTCAATCTTTCTTTTGAGCAAAGAGCATCTGTGCTTGTTATGTACTCAGGCAATCCACGGTCGATACTAATAACTAATAAGAATAAAGGGCTCTATATAAGCCCTACCTACCGTTGTAAAGCTACAGCTCGAAAGGTTTCTTTACTTTTGATCGCAGATACTCTTGAACGGTGAGATTCTCCTCCGGTTAAGGCAGAAGTGCG